TTCATATTTTAATATTATTTTTATATTTCAAATTTCTATTTTAATATAAATATATTATTTATAAATTATATATTTATATATACTTAATTGTTTATATATACTTAGTAGTATAATATTATATAAAATACAATAGTCAATATTACCTAATATTACTTATAATAGATATACTTATCATATCATAAGATATCTTTCTAATAGATACAAATATATAGATACAAATATTAAATCGAGGCACCCATTCTATGACAGATCTCAACTTACCCTCTATTTTTGTGCCTTTAGTGGGCCTAGTATTTCCGGCAATTGCAATGGCTTCTTTATCTCTTCATGTCCAAAAAAATAAGATTGTCTAGATCCAATGGGACCAAATCCTATCAATTTATTTCAACACTGTATCATAATACAGATATTTTTTTAGTGCAATATGGTACGATATGTGGCTCTTTCCACACACAAATGAAAGAACTGTTATGTATGCGGATACATGCTATCTGCATAAATGCATGTATATATATATAGCTGGTTAAAAACGGATCAGTAAATATTTTTAATAGAAAGTCAATGTATCTAACCAATTACTCCACATCAGAATAGTGCTAGTTGATGAAAGTTACTTCGGGATCAAGAAAGGTAAAGTCAAATTTGGGTTATTCTCTCAATTCCAATCGAATGCAACTGGATCTAGTATAGTATGAATTGGCGATCAGAACATATATGGATAGAACTTATAAGGGGGTCTCGAAAAACAAGTAATTTTTGCTGGGCCTGTATCCTTTTTTTAGGTTCACTAGGATTCTTAGCGGTTGGAACTTCCAGTTATCTTGGTAGGAATCTGATATCCATATTTCCATCTCAGCAAATTATTTTTTTTCCACAAGGAATCGTGATGTCTTTTTACGGGATCGCAGGTCTGTTCGTTAGCTCCTATTTGTGGTGCACAATTTTGTGGAATGTAGGTAGTGGTTATGACCGATTCGATAGAAAAGAAGGAATTGTGTGCATTTTTCGTTGGGGATTTCCTGGAATAAATCGTCGCATCTTCCTTCGCTTCCTTATGAGAGATATCCAATCAATCAGAATTGAGGTTAAAGAGGGTCTTTATCCTCGTCGTGTCCTTTATATGGAAATCAGAGGTCAAGGGGCCATTCCCTTGACTCGTACTGATGAGAATTTGACTCCACGAGAAATTGAACAAAAAGCTGCCGAATTGGCCTATTTCTTGGGCGTACCAATTGAAGTATTTTGAAATGAATTGAACACAATAAAGAATAAATGTTTTCTCGGCATGGGGGAAGGAACTTGCTAATTCCTTTTTTAATACAATTGAAGTCTTTTTGGAATGTTCATTTGAACAAAACATGTCAGATTATTCTATTTCCTCCTTCCTTTGTCGTGGCGACTCCCATAGAATAAACCAAAAAAGCAGGAGGGCGTATATGGAATAACTATAATAAACTATACTATAATAAAGAAGAAAATTCAGAAAAGAAGAAATTTTTGTATACCATTTGTATACCAAAAGTATTTCGTATGCGTATGGATCCCAACTCAATTCTTTTCTACTAGAAAATTTCTACTAGAAAAAAGGCTAATCTAAGGCTAATATAATAAGTAGGGATTCATCAAATATATCCGAACATTTATTTCGTAATACGGAATTCATCTCATCTTTTTAGGCCCAAAATTTTGATGATACCTTTTTTCCTTGGTTGTGGCTAGGCGGTGAAACATTTCGAAATAATTAACTGAGGGGGGTTTTCGTTTCTAAATCCGATTCGTTATTTTAAGTGGGTTTTCGAGTATTCATAGAAAGGAACAAATGAAGATGAAATTGCTTCGAATTTGCCCATTCGAATTTGCCCAATTGAGATATCTAGGAATAATATTGATTTTGCATTTTTATCCGAAAAGGGCGAACCCTTATCCCATTTCTATATTCCTTCTAGATCCAAGAACTAAACTCAATTTTGACACAAAAATTGGAATGAATAGACCCATAGGTTCAATACCTTGTTATAGAACTCGTGCTTCAGAGAAATATCATATAGAGTCAACGAATGAAGCAGGTTCATTAACGATTCAATTCACAGATAAAAAATGAAAAAAAAGAAAGCATTGCCTTCTTTCCCATATCTTGTATCTATAGTATTTTTGCCCTGGTGGGTCTCTCTCTCATTTAATAAATGTCTGGAACTTTGGGTTACAAATTGGTGGAATACCGGGCAATCCAAAACTCTCTTGAATATCATTCAAGAGAAAAACGTTCTAGAAAGATTCATAGAATTAGAAGAACTCTTTCTGTTGGACGAAATGATAAAGGAGTACCCGGAGACACATATACAAAAACTTCGTATAGGAATACACAAGGAAACGATACAATTGGTCAAAACACACAATGAATATCATCTCCATATCATTTTGCATTTCTCGACAAATATAATCTCTTTCGCTATTCTAAGTGGTTATTTTATTTTGGGTAATGAGGAACTTGTCATTCTTAATTCTTGGGTTCAGGAATTCCTCTATAACTTAAGTGACACAATAAAAGCTTTTTCGATTCTTTTAGTTACTGATTTATGGATTGGATTTCACTCGACTCATGGTTGGGAACTAATAATTGGTTCGTTCTACAACGATTTTGGATTGGCTCATAACGATCAAATTATATCTGGTCTTGTTTCCACCTTTCCAGTTATTCTAGATACAATTGTTAAATATTGGATTTTCCATTATTTAAATCGTGTATCTCCTTCGCTTGTAGTCATTTATCATTCAATGAATGAATGAAGAACTCATTTGATCTCCTGATATCAATCAAATAAATCAGAATTTTTCTTCCTTTATAAAGAAACCATTTTGAATCTTACTTAATTCTTTATATTTTATTTCTACTAGTTCAAGGTATTCGTCCTATATTACAGTACAACTATTCCAGTACAATGACAGACTCGTGCATAGGGAACTTTACTAGTTCCCTATCTAATTTATTGTAGAAATTCCGAGATCCATGATTGGACATGCAAAATAGAAATACTTTTTCTTGGGTAAAGGAACAGATGACTCGATCCATTTCTGTATCGATCATGATATATGTAATAACTCGAGCATCCATTTCAAATGCATATCCCATTTTTGCGCAGCAGGGTTATGAAAACCCACGAGAAGCAACTGGACGAATTGTATGTGCTAATTGCCATTTAGCTAATAAGCCCGTGGATATTGAAGTTCCGCAAGCTGTGCTTCCTGATACTGTATTTGAAGCAGTTGTTCAAATTCCTTATGATATGCAACTGAAACAAGTTCTTGCTAATGGTAAAAAAGGGGGTTTGAATGTGGGTGCTGTTCTTATTTTACCCGAGGGATTCGAATTAGCCCCCCCCGATCGTATTTCTCCTGAGTTGAAAGAAAAGATAGGAAATCTGTCTTTTCAGAGTTATCGTCCCAATAAAAAAAATATTCTTGTGATAGGTCCTGTTCCGGGTCAGAAATATAGTGAAATCGTCTTTCCCATTCTTTCCCCCGACCCTGCTACAAAGAAAGACGTTCACTTCTTAAAATATCCCATATATGTGGGTGGGAACAGAGGAAGGGGTCAGATTTATCCTGATGGTAGCAAGAGTAACAATACAGTCTATAATGCTACATCAGCAGGTATAGTAAGCAAAATAGTACGTAAAGAAAAGGGAGGATATGAAATAACCATAGTTGATGCATCGGATGGACGTCAAGTGGTTGATATTATACCTCCAGGACCAGAACTTCTTGTTTCAGAGGGTGAATCCATTAAGCTTGATCAACCATTAACAAGCAATCCCAATGTAGGAGGGTTTGGTCAGGGAGATGCAGAAATAGTGCTTCAAGATCCATTACGCGTCCAAGGCCTTTTGTTCTTCTTCGCATCTGTTATTTTGGCACAAGTTTTTTTGGTTCTTAAAAAGAAACAGTTTGAAAAAGTTCAATTGTACGAAATGAATTTTTAGGTCCAGAGATTCCTTAACATTTGGTAAAAAGTGCCGATTTTTTGTCCATCGATACAATTATGTATGATCAAAAAATTCTGTAAATCCTTTTGCTTGCTTTGTTTATACTCTTTTTGTTTTGCAGGACGCCTGGAATTCATTACTTGTATTCCATTTTAGTAATAAACAATAGGCATACAAACAAATACAAAAGAAGAGAATACAAGGATGGTAAAAATGAAAGGAACAAATACTTTTAGGAAGGATTACTAGTCTTCCTAATCTTCTATTCGACGCAAGACGACACAAGAAAAAGGAATTTTCACCCGTTTTCTTGTGTCGTCTTGTATCAAAATAATAATTATTTTTTTTCCTGTTCATCAAAGATTACTATTCCTTTCCTTCTTTTCCGGGTCTATCGGAACTCCTTTGTTTAGATTCATAAGAAGTAGTGGACAAACAAAGGAAAAAAAGGATTATGGGTGAATAAGTTATTGAGCAAATAGAATTTATTCACTTATTCAATATCTTCACTTATTCAATATAAGTTAAACTTCTAACTTAGAGAAATTATTCAAACAAAAAAGACTGTTCCGGTTGAAAGGCAGATTTGATTTTTACGAATATCCAAATCCTTATTTATTATATGATCAGATATATGATCAGAGTTTTTATTTTATTTTTAGAGTAGTTTTGATTAAGGTTCTATTAGTTTAGTCTAGAAATGATTTGCAGGATGTCTCATCCCTAGAAATCAATATAATTATTATATTGGATTATAGATAAAATCGATTGATTCGTTCTTTCTTCTTGCTTCCAGTTAATATTTTGGGGGAAGGGCAGGGACTATGAATCAACCGCTAGATTCAATTGTTCACAAACATCATTAAGAAACAAAAGAATAGAGTGGTTTGAAACATCAGAGCAAAGGATCCTTTTTGTCATTTCTACAAAACAAATATAATATTTTGATTATGCTGACTGGATAACTAACCAATTTGTAGGTTATGGAATAGATCAAAGCCTCATTATAAGAGTAAG